CCTCGAAGAGGACTCCGGCGGTCTGGTAGGCCTTCCCAAGTTGGGCCCTGAGGGCGACATTGGCATGGGACAGGGTGTGTCATGGCTAGGATTAGATTTATAACGAGATAGAGCTCTGGTTTGGAGCTTCAGAATTACCGGTCGGCTTGTTCCCCTTTGTCAAGTGCACGGACGTAGTTCTCGTAGTACTGCTGATAAAAACTCTCAATTTCACGGGCATCGCTCTTCTCCACGCGCTTCGCGAGACTGGGGCTATTATCCTGTGGTGTTGCATAAGAGCAAAAACAGAAAATTATGTAGTGGCATCTTTGGATTCAAGAGGGTAGTTATGCAAAATCCGATAAACAAATCCCCCAATCTTCCTGCTCCTAGACCCTATTTTGCTCTGGCTTTTAGGTTAGATTCAATCTTATTTTCTTTCAATCTTTCTCACCGTGTCTATTTCCCCGCTTCTTTTCCAAACTAGTAAAATTGAATCATTTCAAAAGGACGTCCAGAAAATAAGGCTAACCCCATTTTCCTCTCCAAAACAAAAATATGTGTAAAAGATAAATGCTAGCGCACGAAACTGATTGATCGAAATGAATCATGAAGAGGATATTATAACCTCGAATTGGTTTTCCATAATGTCCAAATTAATTCGAAACTCTACATTTCATCAGGCATAAATTACACAAAGATTGGCCATGACTTAAGGACTAAATAATCTAAACATGTTTTTGTGGATCCTGAATAAAAGGAGATGCAGTGGATTTCCCTCGGTCAATAAACAACTGGAACTTAGCACATGTACATATAAAATAGAAAGGAGCAAAGGATGCAGCATATCATTCTATTGCAGTATTACACTACTTCTGGAACAACATAATTAAAAAATTCAGCTTGCATGCTTGTTTCATGACATCTCCTGACAAGTACCAATTTGACCACCTTGGGCATCGGCTAATTATCATCTTATCACACAATTACAATTTGATTGAATTGGAAATCAAATGAACTGAGGATTCATAAAACATCATCTAAACTGCAAATACAAACTACAAGTAGGCAGACACCATCACAATTCAACCGCATTTATTTTCTATGAGCATTTTACAATAACAGATCACTCATACGTTGAGATATCAATTAAGCTACTGGTTCTCTTATATTAGCTTGTTTTCCAGCATAGTGTAACTTTAATTCTGAGACTTATAGCCAATCATAGCGATACACTTATCCACCTAGCAATTTATTAAAGCTTTATCAAGCAAGTAATGAAAGCTACTAGCTATATACATTGGTTTCACAGCAGGGTGAAAATTGCAAACCATGCAAGGCAAATAAAGGCACGGGGCAAGCCAAAAACAGCAAGCAACTAGAAACGAACTGAAATGAATGAAACTAACGAAGGAAACACCACATACGCTAGAGCATGCAAAATACATGGAGCCATGGGGATTGCGTCTCACCTTCTCAAGTCGTTGGAGCAGAGCCATCTTAAACTGCCTGACTCCGCGACCGATAGAATTCTGATCCAGCCGGTGTGCCTTCTCGAATGCATAGAACCGACCTATGTTCGCAGCCAAAAAAAATATAAAAATAAAGCGAGCAAAACGCTAGAAACTTCCATTTACTTTGCAGGATGTAGTAGAAACTAGAAACCAATTACCCGAGTCCCCATTCGAGATACGTGACACTATTCTAGCCAAACCAATTGACCATAACTATCCGATTGCAACATGATTTCAACAAAACGAGGAAAGTATCGGAAATACCACTATCTAGTACATCTAATCTGCTCCCTAAAGTGTTAAACACAAAGGTGCTCCGAAATGAACAAGTAATACGTATGGATGATCGCCGAAAGCAAAATCTAATGCGGACGCTTACGAACATACTCCAAAATTAGCTCTCCAAAGCAAGGAAAAACGGCAAAGCCAGAAAAGTTCTCCAGGAAATCACACTAACTTTTTTTTCTACATAGACTCGTATGATTATGAATCAAAAGCAAAACATCCTAGAAAACCACGAATCGAGGCGTGCATGTGCCAAAAAAAAAATATCAGAACAAACATTTTTGAACGTGGGAACACAAAACTTTTCCAAGTACACACAGCCTACGCGGCATTGATCCGACGCCAAAAAAATTCACCAGGAGTGCTCGCTCTGCCACAAAATCCAAACCCAAACGCATCAAAACTGCATGCGAAATGCACCATACGTATCCCCGCGAAAACGAATGCACGTACAGAGGTAAGCGACTCGGGGGCGCTCGGGCTCGATCTCGGCGGTGACGCGCAGGATGGGCGCGATGCTGCTGAGCGTGGACGGGACGACCTCGTTGTCGAACACCTCCATGGAGAAGGTCGCCATGCCCAGGTGGGAGGGGAGGCAGGTGAAGAAATAGAGGTCCGGCCTTGCGTGCCCGTGGCTATTTATACGTCAATCCAACGGCCAAGATCAGCTGCTTCTCGGGAAAGGGAACCGCGGGGGAGATCGGAGGCGTCGGTGTGGTGGAAATGCTGAGCTCCGCTGCTTGGTGAGGGGTTTCTCTGTCTGGACGGTGGGGCGAGCGTCGTGGCTGGCCGCTGGAACACTTCGCTGCCTTTTTTTCACCTTTAAATTCGCTTACACACTAGGAAATGTTCTGCTGACAGCAGTGCCCCACAACGTTCAGCTTCGAAGAGGGTCTGTTTTTCTGTATAGAAAAGATTACAAGGTTCACACCTTTTGCTTTCTGCCGTTTCTCGGGCCCAGTGTCAGTGAGATGCAAGAATGACGTGTGAGTTAGTGGGGGTGCTTGCTGGTAGGAAATATTCAGGCCCTTTTCATCCGCGACGCGATACCGGAGTTATACGGTGTCCGACCCGGCTCTTTTGTCCTTTTGTTCGCAGAAGGGAGATCCTGTGCGCTAGCTATATCTGTTATGGATGGAGCCCTCACTCAACCGACCTGCTACCTGGAAATCCCCAATGCACCAATGTACCAAAGGCACTGTACTTTGAATAGGAAACACTTCCCTACTTCACTTCCTAATTAATAAGGGGGTATTCGTGTACGGAGGTACAAGACCGTGATTCTGGTCCTGATGCGGACACACCTGTCGACAACAGAGAAGGGATTCAATTGAGAGCTGATGGCAAGATCGAATGAATGGGTACTCTGAGATAGAACGAGAAAAAGCAAATTTGATTAATCCTACTAAAGCCTTACAAGGCAGATAAACTTTATGCTGTATCTGCTACAAAAGAAGATTAGAGAACAGGTTCCATCTACTTTATCCGCTTTTGGGCATGAAGAACATGCTTCTTTTCAATTTATAGGAATCGTTATCCGCAACACTCCTTTTCTGCCTTGGATTGGTTTTTTGTTTTGATGCAGTAGATAAACCTCACGAAGGATTTTGCTGCGAGAACGCCTTACCCAAGCGCCAGTGTCCGGTTCCTCGAAAGAAGCAAGAAATTTTCATACTTCTTTGAACCAATGGGCAAAACAAAACCTGTTGTCCCTTTTTGTATGGGCATAAATGAAAAATTATGTTAAAGGTTTGGCTAGAGCTAATTGGTCGTTCTTGGTGTATGCTGAATTAAAACATTAGGGCTTTTTTTACATAGTCGATACATACAGGGTTTCTTGGACAAGTTTTGTCAATGGGGTAAGACGAGATCCTACGGTTCACTTTTGTATCTTTAGCGTTCCACTTCACTCCACAAGGGGAATCATGGATGAAGCAAATCAAGACAAACCGGACGTACTCCTCCCCAACCTTCTGAACACAAAGCTTCTCTTATCTTATGATTTTCGCTACTTTCTTTCTTTAGTTTAGTGATGGATATCTTAGAGAGTCTAAGCCCGTAGTACCCTCTGAGGTTGGTGAAGGGAAGTTAAACGTAAGCGAGGTTTCGAAGAAACGATACAAAATATACATTTATCTCCCTCCTCTCTATATTCTCCGAAATGTTCAAAAGTTTCTCGGGGGTTCTGTTCCAGCCAATCCTAAGTGCTTTGATAGCGTGCCAGCCGAGCGACTAGCTTTCAGGTAATATGCATTTCCTATCCTAAGGTCAGCAAGTAGGTAAGCAGAAAGATCTCCCAAGGTAGCAAACAAGTCCAATTCCGGGCGAAATGGGGTTCTCTTTTATTTGCCAAGTCAGGCAGGATAGTCAAGTAAGAAAATAGACCATAAGCCATCCTTTATCTTGTAGCCTGTCTAAGAAAGGAACAATAAATAGCTCATAGTTTCCTTGCTACTGCCCTAAGAGTTGTTCTTCTATCATCAGCGAGAGTTTACTTTGCTGTCGATGCAGGCAATAATAGATAGATTTCTGTACATAGTTGGGCCTATAAGGCAGTTTTCTAGTTATTTATAAATACAAAATAGTAGTTAAGGGCAGCGGAAGACGACTGCATTCCTTATCGCTTCTCTTTCTATTCTACCCTACTTCGCTAGCTAGACTATCGCAAGTCATTTGACCGAGAAAGAAAGGCAATTATTACAGCACCTAAAGAAGATCTTATCGATGAGTCTAGCGTTTTCTACTAGTAGTATTAGCCGAAGTACCTTGTTCAGGGAGCAATCCTACTTTATCTCCCCAGAAGTGGTTGCACAGGTGGTGAGCACTTCAGCTGAACTGTGGGTGGCAAGCTCATGTAAGGCGAAGGCCCTCTCGATATCAGTTGATTGTGTTCGCAAGTGGATCTTGTATGGATATAGAGCTTCATGCTGACATTATTAGACATTTGCTATGCTCGGCGAAGACATGTGAGTGTTCCGAAAAGGTTTTCTTTGAACCATAGAAAAAGAAACAAACCTAAAAACCATAGAACTCCCTAAGGAAGCTCTAGTCGACACGGCTGTTAAACAATAAAATTGATAGCATTAATTCAATTTCCCCAAAAGGCGGGTGCCGTTATAGGAGCTGGATAGGAACACCAGTTGTTCGTATTGGTCCCGTTCCAGTGGGGGATAGCATTTTCCTTTGCTAGGTCCAATAATAGGAATAGGAATGAATATCTCTAGCTCGTCATATTCATAGCTCGGAAAAAGGTATGCGTATACTATAATTGATAAAATAGAATGTGGGAATACAAACATTTCTTATTTCCCAGGCCCGTGCCCTCTGAGGGCGTAGGATTTGGGGTAATCCTGGTTTTAAGCTCTTCTCTGAGCTTGCTGCCCTTCTCGGATAGGTTCCGTTAGCCGTAGAGGATTGAGCAGTGCCGTTCCTTTCATATCCAGCCTTGCCAAAGCTATTTCATTCCAAACATGCGCTCGTCATATCGATAGCTCGCAACGGAAGAGGAGGTACTTTCTATTCCAACTGGTTAATCCGATCTGTTTTACGGGGCGTACCCATCCTGTGGGGATGACATTTGAAAAGATACCGCTATCGCAAGTGCTACTTATCGCTCGTAGTCTTCGGCGGAAGGGGCGGCCCACCTTCTCTTCTAATTGAAATCCGTTGTGCATGCCCATCCTCCTTCTGTTTATCGCTTTGTGGGCGACCCTCGTGCTTCTTCTTCGCAAGGTAACCTTGATTGCAGTTTTGGTACTGCAAAACCAGCGCCAGGCGTCCGTTTTCCTCCGTTGTGAGAGGCCGCTCTTCGGGAAGAGTTACTGGAGCCCCCCCTCCCCGCGGGAGAAACGGCGCTACAGCCTGTGACAAATCATCCATAGCCATAGGACTGCCACTACTAGTGGCAGCATCATCAGCTCCGTTATATGAGGAAGCGAGGACCAGAGTTTCTGGTCCTACAAATAAAGGAAAAGGAAAGAGAAGAAGGAATAACCTGTTACAATTATAGTATAAGAATAGCCCTAAGAGAATCCCACTAATGAGTCTTGGCAAATAGAAATAGAAATAGATCGAATTATAATATCTAATTAGGATTCTATAAAGAAAGCTACCTTTCTGACCTTTTGGGTCATAGGAATCGGGGGACGATCCCCCCGCTTCGGAGGAGAAGCACCTTCTGTTCAGAATAGTCCCTCTCCCTCTCATTATAGTCCTCCTAGAATCCAAAGCATTTCGTCGGAATACATCCTGTCTTTTCACCTTTGTAGTCCTATGCATAGTCAGTACTATAGCCCCAATCATAGCTACTAATAAAATCAGACTAGAAACCAAAAACCAGACGGAATAGTAGGTATAAAGTAAATTGCCCAATGTTTCCAAATTAGTCCAACTTCGTACCTTTCCGGCATAAACCATATATCCCAGGGAGGTCGTATTTCTGTGGGTTGGTAGTAATGGAATGGTTTCATTATCTAAAATGAAGAACATTTCCCACCAAAAGATCAGTCCAATAATACCACTCACTGGTAAATAGCGCAATACTTCTTCGTGAATCTCCGCTATTTGAATATTGAACATCATAACCACGAATAGGAATGAAACGGCAATAGCTCCTATATGAACTACTGGGAAGATCATAGCGGAGAAGTCGAGACCTAACAAAATAAGTAAACCAGAAGTGTCGCAAAAGACTAGGATGGGAAACAAAACGGAATGTACCGGATTTTTAGCACGTACAACCATCAAACCAGAGACCAAAGCAGGGCTCGACAAAACAGAAAGTATCATGGTACGTCGTCCTTCCTTGAAATGGAACTTGAATGCTGGAGCAAGAAGACGCATTCAAGTCGATCTATTACAACCAGCGCGGTTGTTCGTATTTCATTTTCTTCAAAGGCACATGCACTAGGTTACTTACGGAATCTCAAAGAAAGAGTCGTCCAGGATTTCTCGTTGATTTGATTCCTGCGCAGCGATCCATGGTTGATTAATAAGACACAAACTAGATACGGAATAGCTACGTTTCTTTCTATATGATAATATATTAAAAACCAAAGTAAGTCCAAAGGAATCTTGCTCGCTCCATTCCTACGCTCGCGTACTGGCTCGTGTCACTTATGTTCCACCCGTGGAATAATAAAGAGAAGATTGTTGGAAGATAGAAAATGATCTATTTGATATTATGGACGACTGGTTACGAAGGGACCGTTTCGTTTTTATAGGATGGTCCGGCCTATTGCTCTTTCCTTGTGCTTATTTCGCTTTAGGGGGTTGGTTTACAGGGACTACTTTTGTAACTTCTTGGTATACCCATGGATTGGCTAGTTCCTAATCTTTCTTTTCGATCTCTCTAGGCTAGTTTGTGTCAATTCTTGGCTCACTTGTTGGTTTCCTGGATCTATTGTTCTTGTGTTTTTCCTGGTTTAACAACATCTTTTTCTTAGCGCTGTTCCCAACAATTCTTTCCCCATCTCTTGATTTCTTAGCCCATTTGTTGTATTGCTGCGGAGAAGCTGGGGCCCCCCTTCGGGCCTCCGTACCTTGAGCAGAGCATGCGCATGGGCATCGGCAGTGTTGGCCTCAGCAACGTTGATGGAATGATCCAAGGCGTCCAACTATGCGTCTGCGGCAACCGGCATTCTCTCCAGCAGTGGCTCTGAGCTGGTCTGTCCTCCCACCTCCTCCAATAGCTCCATCTTAAGCTTCTAATTTTGCAGGAATG